TACTCTTCGACCGAGACCTTGACCCATTCCATAAGAGGTGGAAATTCATCCAGTCAACACAATCATAATACATATACATAATTATTAGTATTAGATTTTTCTAAATGAAAAAATGGATCATTTGATTGGCCCCGATGTTTCAAATTACTACATTCCTTTATTTTTGATGATGTTTTTGAAACGTCGAATCCGCTGATTGATTCATAGTATCTATAGATATAGTGTGGTGTGGACTTTTCCGAAGTAAGAATAAAGAAAGAAGGATCGCTTTTTTTAATGACATAATATAGATTTCTACAGATGAAACACCCTACAAATCATTCCTATACTAAATTTAATTGGAAACTAGGAAACTATAGAAAAATAAAGAAAGTTTGAACTGTAACTTTGATGTGAGTGATGAGATAATAAGGTATAATAAGATAATAAAATTAATAAGGATTTTGATATGCCCGAAAACCCAAGATTTCCACTTTTTGACCCGGAATCAGAACATGAAAAATCTTTTTGAGCGAGTCTTTTTTCTTTTTATAAGTTCATTGAAGAAATTCCATTTGCTCAATGGAGTTTCTCTTGCCCCCCCTTTTTTTGTCTATCCCACATACTTCTCTTCTTTCTTATGAATCCAAAGGGGTTCCGATAAACCCGTAATTAATATTTATTGATTTGACGAATGAGACCCAGAACCATTACTTATTTCGACGCAACGAAAGAGCGGAAAATTCCTTTTCTTTTTTGTAGAAAGAAGATTCGAGAGACGAGTAATCTTTCCTAGAGCCTTCCTTCTTTCTTCATTTATCCTGCCTTTTACCCCTGCTTCCCACTTATGCGCTTATTAGATATAGAATCTAAAATGAGGCATTACACGGCATTTACCATGTGGCAAGAAGAAACCTGGCATAATCAATCACACTTAAATTTGATCCAATCGTCTTCTTTTGCACGCAATTCTATTGCTATAGTATTTCTAATCTGGGATACAAGTCATCCCCGTCGAAATAGTATAATCAAAAGCAAGCAAAAAAAGGGGGTTTTCCGTGATTTTTTGGCCGTACATAAATAATATAATTGCGATCAACAAGAATTCAGCTTTTTTCGCCAGCTCGATGTTGAGGAATCCGTGGATCTAGAAATTCATTTCGGCTAATTGAACCTTCTCAAACTGTTTCTTTTTAAGAACCAAAAAGATTTGCGCCAGAATAACAGATACTAAGAAGAACAAAAGGCCTTGGATACGCAATGGATCTTGAAGTACTATTTCCGCATCGCCTTGACCAAAACCACCTACATTGGGATTACTTGTTAATGGCTGATCAAGCTTGATGTATTCACCTTCAGAAACAAGAAGTTCTGGTCCTCGAGGTATAATATCAACCGTTTGCTGTCCATTCGATGCATCAGCTATGGTTATTTCATATCCACCTTTTTCTTTACGTACTATTTTACTTACTATACCTGCTGCTGAAGCATTATAGACTGTATTGTTACTCTTGCTCCCATCGGGATAAATCTGACCCCTTCCCCTGTTCCCACCTATATATATAGGATATTTTAAGAAGTGAACCTCTTTCTTAGTAGCGGGATCTGGAGAAAGGATGGGAAAGACGATTTCACTATATTTCTGACCAGGAACAGGGCCTACCACAAGAATATTTTTTTTATTAGGACGATAACTCTGAAAAGACAGATTACCCATCCTTTCTTTCATCTCGGGAGAAATACGATCAGGGGGAGCTAATTCAAATCCTTCGGGTAAAATGAGAACAGCCCCTACATTCAAACCTCCCTTTTTACCATTAGCAAGAACCTGTTTCAGTTGCATATCGTAGGGGATTCTAACAACTGCCTCAAATACAGTATCAGGAAGCACAGCTTGTGGAACCTCAATATCCACGGGCTTGCTAGCCAGATGGCAATTAGCGCATACAATACGCCCAGTTGCTTCTCGCGGATTTTCATAACCCTGCTGCGCAAAAATGGGATATGCATTTGAAATAGATGCCCGAGTTATTACATATATCATCATCGATACGGAAATGCATCGAGTCATCTGTTCCTTTACCCAAGAAAAAGTATTTCTATTTTTTTGCATGGTCTAATCATTGATCCCGGAAATTTCTACAATAAATTAGGTAGGGAGTTAGTATAGTTCCCTATCCCCGATTCTGCCATTGTATGGAATATAGAAGTAATCTAATCTCCTGTACGAGTAAAAGTATAAAGAATGAGTAAGATTTTGAATGGTTTATATACAAAGTGACATTACAATTTTCTTTATGTTGTCAGATTAAATCAGTTCTTCACTCATTCAGTGAATGATAAATCACTACAAGTGAAGGAGATACACGATTTAAATAATGAAAGATCCAATATTTCAAAATTGTATCTAGAATGACCGGAAAAGTAGAAACGAGACCGGATATAATTTTATCATTCTGAACAAATCCAAAATCTTTGTAGAACGAACCAATCATTAGTTCCCAAGCGTGGGGCGAATGGAATCCAATACATAAATCGGTTAATAAGAGAATAGAAAAAGCTTTTATTGTGTCGCTTAAGTTATAGAGGAATTCCTGAACCCAAGAATTAAGAGTGATAAGTTCTTCATTACCCAGAATAGAATAAGCACTTAGAATAGCGAAACAGGTTATATTTGTCGAGAAATGCAAAATGATATGTATATGATCTTGATTGTGCATTCTTACCAACTGTATCGTTTCTTTGTGGATTCCTATACGAAGCTTTTGTATATGTGTCTCCGGATACTCCTTTATCATTTCGTCCAACAAGAACAGTTCTTCTAATTTTATGAATCCTTCTAGAATGTTCTTTTCTTGAATATCATTCAAAAAAGTTTCGGATTGGCTGGTATTCCACCAATTAGTCACCCAAGGTTCCATACTTTTATTAAATGAGAGAGAAATTCCCCAGGGCAGAAATACGATAGATGCAAGATATGGTAGGGGATTCAATGCTTTCTTTTTCGTCACTTCCAATCCGTGAATTGTTAATGAACCTGATTCATTTGTTGACTATGTCTGATATTTGTATGATGTATGAAGCACGAGTTCTATAACGAGGTATGGAACCTATGGATCTATTTCCCATTGTGTAATTTGTTTAGTCCTTGTCTCCAGAAATGGAATAAGGGTTCATTTATTTCGAATGCAGAGGTAATGAAATAGTGTCCTCAGACATCTCAATCGGTCAAATTCGGACCAATTGCATGTTTCATTTGTTCTTTTTGATGAATGCCAGAAAGAAGCACTTGAAGTAACAAACATGAATATTATTCGTATTTCGAGACGAACTCCTTTGTTGTATCAATCAATTATTTCGAATTGTTTCACTGATTATCCACAGCCCAGGAATAATCGAGGGGATAGTTCTGAAAAATACCGATGATAAAATCCGAAATAGTCGGCGAAACAGAAGTGGTTCTAATCTAAAAAATCCAATTGTTTGGTCATCAAGAAACAAACATCAAGAAAGATGAATAAAAAGAAAGAAAGGTTAATTGACAAAAGAGGGATAATTTACTGGGTATGATCCATCTTCATCTATACATAATGTAATGTATTGATATTGATTCGAAATATTGGTCCTAAAATCCTAAAAATATGGATTCTGTACTCCGAAATATCCTGATATATGTGATGAATACAATACATATACATACTTATTAAACTTGTTAATAATATGAAAATGAAAGAATTAAGTGGAATTTCATACGCATGAAAAATAGTTTTGGTGGACTAAAATTGCTTCATGGTATGGTTGTTCCGCAAATCCACCTGCTGCACGGTACGCAGGACATGATATTTCCATCGGGACGTGGGAAATAGGATCTAACTAAATGTTTTGATCAAAAGAGCGAAACATCAGTTACGAAACATCAGTTATATTAAAAGAAAAGGGGATTCTTGGGTTCCCTCCCTCTACCTCGTGACGAGGAGCACTCATTCCTCGATTTCTTTGTTTCATTTCAAAATACTTCAATTGGTACGCGCAAAAAATAGGCCGATTCGGCAGCTTTTTGTTCAATTTCTCGTGGAGTTAAATTCTCATTGGTACGTGTCAATGGAATGTCTCCCCGGCCTCCGATTTCCATATAAAGAACACGGCGAGGAAAAAGACCCTCTTTAACTTCCATTCTGATCGAACGGATATCTCTTATACGGAATCGAAAGAAGATGCGACGATTTCTTCCAGGAAATCCCCAACGAAAAATACACACTATTCCTTCTTTTCTATCGAATTTGTCATAACCACTACCTACACTCCATGAAATTGTGCACCACAAATAGGAGCTAATGAATAGACCCGCGATACCATAGAAACACATCACGATCCCTTGTGGAAAAAAAATGATTTGCTGAGATGGGAATAAGGATATCAGATTCCTACCAAAATAACTGGAAGTTCCAACCAATAAAAATCCTAGTGAACCTAAAAAAAGGATACAAGCCCAGCAGAAGTTACTTATTTTTCTAGAACCCGTTATAAGTTCTATCCATATATGTTCTGATCGCCAATTCATACTAGATCGAGTTTCATTCTATTGGAATTGAGAGAATAATCAAAATGAGTTTTTTGGCTCCCGAAGTAACTTTCATCTGCTAATACTATCATGATGTAAATCATCAATCAGGATTCATTCATCGAATCAGTTAGATAGAACTAACATCCTCCCCCCCCCCATTCAAACTAGCATCACCTTCATTCATATGATCTAGATATATATATTTACATATCATTATCATTAATATTAATATATATTCCAGATATCCAATCAACCCGCTGAAATGAAAGTCAAGCTATAGATGCATAAACGTGGATTTATCCATATGATCATCATTTATCCATATGATCATCTATTTCCATTTGTGTCCGAAGCCGCATGTCGTACCATTCCCATTAAATGAAATGAAAATCTGTATTATGATCCAAAGATTGAAAAAAATTGATGAGATTGGGTCCCATCATATCTAGACAATTTTGTTTTTTTGAACATGGAGAAATAAAGAAGCCATTGCAATTGCCGGAAATAATAGGCCTACTAAAGGCACAAAAATAGAGGGTAAGTTGAGATCTGTCATAGAATCGGTGCCTCGGTGTATTTAATTGATACTTCTCTTTGTTATAATTGTTATAAAGATATTGTTATAAAGATATCTATTATAATTATAAAGTAAGTATACCCATTATATATAATTATATATATTATAATTATAAGTAATATATATTATAATTATAAGTATATTATATTCTAAGTTATTAGAATATGAGTGCAAAGAATGTAGATCTAAACTAAATAATTAGAAGTGTACCTATTCATCCTTTTTTTCCGGGAAATATATGTATTGTATGAGAATCTTATTATTCTTATTCCTCCCTTATGTTTCTAAAAAAATTTCTTCTCAAGGATTCGTTATAATTTGATCCAACAGGGATTCATATTAAAAATGTATGATTCTCGGGAGATATAGAAGTATTGCATATTTATTTCTATATCTTAGTTAGGTTAGAGCATTTGATATGTAACAAGGGGGCTTCTTTGGATTTCCCTAATTTTTATTTCTCCGAAGGAAAAAGACACTATTTTGATCTTTTTTTTTTTTTATTTTATCCTGCTCTGTTGCTAAAGGGTCCCTGATCTGATTACTAATCATTAGTAGAGGTAGGATAAAAGAAAAGATGGATCTGGAGAAAAAATCCTCCGAAACTTCTGATTCTTACTAGAAATTCTTACTACTTACTACAATTAGAAATTATGTTTATGTCAGCAAAGATAACTTCATTCTTGTTACTTCAATTCGGATAAATAAAATGAACTGAACTACTTTTTTGCCTATAAATAACCAAATCTATCGCTCTACTTCTACTTTTTTACTTTAATTTCTTTGGTTCAAGTTCAAGGGCGGGGAAAGAAACCATGGAACTGAAATAACTCACTCGGAACGCCTTTTAAAAGATTACGCGGTACGATTGGATCAAATAAACCCTTATGGAATGAATACTCCGCTACTTGCGAACCCTCAGGTACTGTCTTCTTCAATGTTTGTTCAATTACTCTTTTACCCGCAAATGCAATGTAAGCATTGGGTTCGGCAATAATGATATCTCCCAACATACCAAAACTGGCTGTCACTCCACCAGTTGTGGGGGATGTAAGGATTGATACATAGAATAACTTTTTATTTGATTGATAGTTGTATAAAGCAGAAGATATTTTAGCCATTTGCATCAAGCTCAAACTTCCTTCTTGCATGCGCGCTCCTCCAGAAGCACACACCATAATAACTGGGAGAGATCTATCAGTAGCATACTCGATCAAACGGGTGATTTTCTCGCCTACTACGGATCCCATACTACCCCCCATGAACTTAAAATCCATAACCCCAATTGCTATGGGAATACCATTTAGTTTGCCTATGCCTGTTTGAACAGCCTCAGCTAAACCCGTCTCTATTTGATAAGAATTGATACGATCCCTATAAGGTTCCTCCTCAGAATGAAATTCAATAGGGTCTATAGAGACCATGTTTTCATCCATAGGATCCCAAGTGCCTGGATCAATCAAAAGTTCGATTCTATCTGAACTACTCATTTTCAAGTGGTATCCACATTGTTCACAAATATTCATTTTTGAACTAAAAAATTTCTTATAATTTAATCCATAACAATTTTCACATTGAACCCATAAATGTCCGTATTTTAGATTTCTATCTAAATCACTATGTCTTCCGAAATCACTAACACTAGTTTTTAGATTAGAGCTCCCACGGTCACTACCCCTTTCACTATCGCTACAAATGTAACTATAAATGTAATTGTCGCTGGAATTGTTGCTACCATTCGAAATGCAACTATCCATATTGGTTTCAGAACGAATATAACTGTCAATGCAACTATTAATGTGATTCTTCCAACTATGCCTAGTATCATACACGTACTGATCATAATAGCGATTGTAATCCTTAGACCCACTATTTAGATTCAGATAACTAGAAAATAAACTTTCTAGTTCACCCAGAAAGTAACTATCAGTGTCAATCTCAAAAATCTTATTTTCAATATCGAAATATACGGAATAACTGTCACCATTACTATCCCTAACCCAAAAAGTGTCACCAGAGATGAGACTCCAAATGTCCTTGACACCGTCCAAGCCGAGTAAATAATCAACATTACTGTAACTATAACTGCCCCTACCACTCCAACTATGAATGTTTTTCTCATTATCATTTGTAATGGGTTCTTCACTTCCGCTGGTATTTCCAATAGGGCCAAGACTCGCACTTAGTCCACACCTGCGCCCTAAATCCTCATTAGACAACATTGAATTTAACCACCATTTTTCCATAAAGCCCTCCCGCCTCCTGTTTGGAAATACAATACAATATATGAATAGTCATTCGCTGAATAATCTACTATTTCATTTCCGATCGGAATAAGCATATAGATCCAATTCTTAGGATTATTACCTAATACTCTAAT